TTTATGAAAATTATGATTGTCTTTTGGATAGAAATCGTGATAATGTATATTTTTTCCTCAAATGTGCTATTGAGGGATAAAGTATTAAATCTTTTTAAGAAATAAAGTTTTTGATCGGAATATGAAATATGAAAAAAAGGAAAGACCCCTTAACTTTTGAAGTTGTTAATAGAACGAATCACACTTTTACCACTAAACTATACCCGCTACATATTTATTATTGGATATAAAAGGGCCTTTTGTCTAACAAAGTAATTAGATGTAGTTAAGATAGTATCAGAATCATGAAAATTTCAGCATTAACACGTATTTTGTTCCACCGCGGGAAAACTTGGAAAAAAAAAAGAATAGGTAAATAGCAAAAAATTTAGTCAAATTTCAATAGTGTACTAAAGTTAAAAGTTAGAAGTATTTTATTTTTTGAAACCTCTCTTCATTTGAACCATTAGATTTTATGAATTTGGGTAAATTGGGCCTCAAACTTTCAAACTTGTCCTTTGCTTTGAACAAGTAATTTATTTAGAGTATCATTTTAGATTTTATAAATATGTGTGTTTTTTTTTTTTATATTCTTTCTCTTATCAGATATATTTTTTTCTTTTTAAATAGAAAATTTATAAAATTAGGAAATTCATTAATGGAAAACAAATTTCATTCTAAATAAAAATTAAAGTTCAGTATTATATTCATCTTAATAATTCCTTTAAGAAATCTTAATATTAATAAGAAAGAAGTATTAAGAAATAAAAAAAGAAAGACGAAAAACCTTAGTACTATAGAAAAATATTAGTACAATATTAGTATATACTATAAAGACTCTTACTAGTACTAGTAAGAGTACTAGAACACTTTTACTCTTTTTTACTATAAAGCTATAAAGATTAAATCTTCTAATTTAGACTCTAATTTACTATAATATACTAAATATACTGAGAATAGAAATAGAATCTCTAAGATTCAATTAGTAAAAATTAGTAAATATAAATTGAGTAAATATAAATAGTAAATATAAATATGTAAATATAAATATAAAGAATAAATATATATATATATAATATAATAATAATATAATATTATAATATAATATAATAATAATATATTATAAAATATAAAATTTATAATATAAAATTATAAAATTAAAATTATATAATATAAAATAAAAATAGAATATATAGAATATATTCATTCTATTAATTATTAATTTAGATATAGTTAGATATAGATAATAGATAATTTTTTTCAATAATTTAAGAATTTATAAGATAATCTATCTATTAGAATTTTATCTAATTTCTAATAATTAGGAATGGCAATGAAAATTCTTCTTCTCGTTTCAATAAAAATTTTTATTTGTCGGAACAAAAGAAGTACTGGCCCGGCCAGTATTTATACTTAACCAGGCCGGAGAAATGAAGTTTTTGTTTTGTACAAAATAAAAGAAGTAAGGTATTCTTTCTATTCGAGAAATCTTTTTTGAATCATTGAAGTAAAATCAAAATTGTTATCAATCTTGACTTCATGTGTTAAATCACATGATAAATTTCCAATTTGGAATGAGGAGAGATGGCTGAGTGGACTAAAGCGTCGGATTGCTAATCCGTTGTACGAATTATTCGTATCGAGGGTTCGAATCCCTCTCTCTCCGACCCCCCCGATAACTTGAGAATTTCTAATTGGAATAATTTTTGATTATTCTTTATTTATGAATCTTTTATCTTTATCTAACATCTATTCAATTTCTTTTCTTTATACATTTACCTATGAAAAATACCTATGAAAAAAGAAAGTAAAAAGTAAAAATGAATCTCATCTCTTTTTTTATTATTTTTATTCTTCACGCCCAGGATTACGCCCCGGATCGTTAGATAAGAATCCGAAGATGAATAGAGAAACAAAGAATATTACTACTGTGTAAACGAATAGTTTAAGAGTAAGCATTACAAATCTCCAAGATAAGATAAGATCATTTTTTTTAAGGAAATAGATCACCTATTTTACGACATATACTATCGCTCTAAAGATGAAAAAAAAAAGGAAGTTTTTTTGAAATTTATTTTCACGAATTTTTTCTAATGTAATAAGATTCGTATTTTTTGTTACCAAAAATTTCTTGCCATATTCATATCTATAATTAAGTAATTTTATGGGGTATGGGATCTTATAAAGGAAAGGTTAGAACAAAAGAAATAAGCTGATTAGCTTTTTAAAGAAAAGATAAAGATCATCGCCCCCTTCCCTTATTCAAATATTCAAATTAAAATTCAATATAAAATACCAGACTTTTTGAATCGAGGGTTCCTAATGTCCAGACTTATCTGAATCTTATTTATGATCTTATTGATTTTCTTCTGAAAATCTCATCTTTTTTTTATCAAATAAATTATGAATTGAATAGAGATTAGAGATTCAATTTTTATCGGAAACTTACAGCAGCTTGCCAAACAAAGGCTAAGAGAAAAAAGAGTACAGGGATAATTGGCATAACGTCTATGATTGGATTAAAAAAGGCATAAGCCTCGGGCAATTTGGCGAAGAAAAAACTACTCGAATAAAGGGTAGAATTAAGACAGATACAAATTAAACAAAAGATATTAAGCATAACAAATATTCTTTTCTTGTTCTTAAAGTTAAAGATTCAAATTAAATTGAAGAAGAAATTATCAGATTGGATTGAGTTGTTTTTATGAGGGAAAATTGAAAATAAAAAAGGCAGATAAAAGAAAGAAATTCTTATTTTTATTTGACTTCTCCCCAATCAAGAATCCTTCCTTACATTATCCAATCAAATAAGAATACAAGTAATTCTATTTTCATAGAATATCTTAATTGAATTCTAAGTAATGATCAATTAATATTTTTGATTCTATATCTATTCTGTTGAATCCTAGCGGCAACATGTCCTATATTTCTTTAGGTTGGTTATTGACGAATAACAAATATTTCTCTTAGTTTTTCTTAGACCAAAAATAAATGGGGCGTGGCCAAGCGGTAAGGCAACGGGTTTTGGTCCCGTTACTCGGAGGTTCGAATCCTTCCGTCCCAGATCGTTCGCATCAGAAACGAAAAATTCCTCTCGATTGAAATTGAAAATTGAATTCAACAATTCTTTTTTTATGATGGATATGGATGCGAAAAGATCGGAATCCTCGGATTCTGATTTTATCTTTGATTTTACCTTACACGAGACTTTTTATACTTTCTAATAATGAAAACAAAGAAACTTTATTCTCAAACTATCTCTCTGTTTTAAATTAAATGAAAATCAGATTCAATTGGAGATGGTAAAAAAAGTAAATCATAATATTCAAATCAGAAAATCATATTTCATAAATCTAAATAAAAAAATGAGAAAATAGGAATATATTAGGATATATTTATATTAGATATTAGAATATATTCATACATAAATACATAATTCTTCCATAAGAATCTATATTGTCTATTTGTAGATTTTTCTTATTAAGAATATCTTAATATTTCAGATTATCTTATTATTCTCTAATTGATTAGAATTAAATATTTAAATATTTAGTTAAATAAAAACTTTTATCCATTCATGGGAATTTCTTTTTCATCTGAATGAAAGTAAAGCCAAAGGATTTTTTTAGGTTTATAATCTTTTTTATTTTAAGAAAAAGAATTTATGATGGACAATCCTGAAAGATTTGTTTAAGATGTAAATAAGTTTGCTTAAAACTGATTTGTTTTTTTATGTGATATTATTCATATGAGAAAATATGAGGGTAAATTTTCAGTGAAATCCTTTCCGGGTATAGACTTAATCTATAAGTCTATAAGTGTAGATTCTTATGTATCGGTTCAACCAATGACTATTCATGATTCCATATTGAATCAATTGCATATGGTTCCAAATTAAAAGAAAATTATAGGGATGTTATGGTAAAACTTCGTTTGAAACGATGTGGTAGAAAGCAACGTGCGACTTGAAGGACATGATTGGCTGTGGATTCTGACATCCACCATCTTTTATACAAATGAAGATGCTCTTGGCTCGACATGATTTGTTCTGCTAGGAACCTGATTGAATTTGTTTTGGGTTGCTAAATAAAGATACTAAAAGATACTAATGGTATAAATGGTATATCTAAGGTATAGCATATGATGGAGCTCGAGGAAAAAGAATTGATTCTTTTATCGGAGTAATAATCTAGGGTTAGTGACAATCAATAAGTTAGATCAACTTTGTAAATATATCATCAATATCTAAATATAGATAAATGGATAGGTTCAAAATTGAACAAGTTTGAAATGAAAAAAAACCAAATTTGTCGAAAATTTCAAACTGTTTCGATCAAGAGTGTATCACAAAGGAATAAAATGATTTTTCCCTTTTTCATAGAAAGAACAAAAAGTATGTTGCTGCCTTTTTGAAAAGGAGTAAAGATCACCGAAGTAATGTCTAAACCTAATGATTTCAAAAAGCACAAAGCAAAGACAACAAATTCCGGAACAAGGAAACACTTTTTTAACTTGTCTCAACAATTGGATCAGAATGAGTAAAAAAAGATAGATCTGAAAATAGACAAAAAAAGAGGTTAGAGACAGCTCAAAAAATTTTAAGGATTTCCTTTTGAACTCTTTTAAAAATACCCAACTTGAGTTAGGAGTATAAATGAAATTTATTTTTCTGTAAAGAAGTAAAAAAAAGGATCAAAATTCAGTCTAATTATTTATAGATCAGATCCTTTTCTCTTTCTATTTCTATCTATATATTTCTATTTCTATCTATATAGATAGAAATAGAAATTATAGAAATTCAAATCATTTTTTCTTGAGCCGTATGAGGAAAAAACTTCCTATACGTTTCTAGGGGGGCATCTTTTATCTACATCTATCCCAATGAGCCATCTATCGAATCGTTGCAATTGATGTTCGATCCCGAAGAGAAGGAAGAGATCTTCAAAAAGTGGGTTTTTATGATCCGATAAAGAATCAAACTTATTCAAATGTTCCTGCTATCTTATATTTCCTTGAAAAAGGTGCTCAACCCACAGAAACTGTTTATGATATTTTAAGGAAGACAGAATTCTTTAAAGAATTTCGAATTTCTTTTGATAAAAAAAGAAAAGAAAAACAAGAATCATGAAGAAAAAAAGTATAGGATAATATAGTACCTATCTTTGTTTAATTCTTTATTCAAAATTCAAAGTTTTTTTTCTTGTTCTATTCATAATTATTTTATTCTTCTTTTTCTTATTTTTGTGGAACCCCCCAACAAGGGGGGTAATCTTTCTTCTTGTATTTGTATTGTATCTTTCTTTTTTTGATTAAAGAAAGCCACTATTTTTCTATATATACCTTTTTCTTATTCCTTTCCTTATTTTTTTCCACTCAAAGTTTTATTCTTTATGTTGTGCTAATCCAACACAAATTTCCATATAATTTATTGAATTTTGTTTTCTAAAAAGTCCATTCATATTGACAATGGCATATCAAACAAATATAATTTGATCGTATATAAATAGATCTTTTTATCCCCATTCCCTATTGGCTCTTTCCTTCATTTTAGTAAAATGGATGAGTTTGCTGAATTTTTTTTATTTCGATCGTATCTACACTTCATATTGATCCGGGTTGCTAACTCAATGGTAGAGTACTCGGCTTTTAATTGCGACTATGATCTTTTACACATTTGGATGAAGAAATTCGTCTAGACTATTGGTATAGTTTATAAGACCGCGACTGATCCTGAAAGGTAATGAATGGAAAAAAGAGCATGTCGTAATTAAAAATAGAAAAATTCTAGTACTCATAATATAAATAGAACAAGAATTTTTTTTAGAACATTTTTAAAGTTCAGTAAAGTATTTTTGGTCTAGTGAATAAATGGATAGAGCCTTATGGCTCCAATTCGAGTAAGACAAAAAAGCAACGAGCTTCCCTTCTTAATTTGAATGATTACCCGATCAAATTACTAATTATACGTTAAAAATATCTTAGTGCCTGATGTGGGAAAAGGGTCTCTTGTGAGACCATTGATTTTTTTTTTTATTAATCCTAATTATTATTTATTGTGGATTGGAGACGGATGTGTAGAAGAAAGAGTATAGTGATAAAAAATTATTATTTCCAAAGTCAAAAGAGTGATTGGGTTGCAAAAATAAAAGATTTTTAACCTTTTTTCTTATTGTTATTTTCTTTCTTTTATTATTATTCCTATCTTCCTAGTTCTATTTTCAAATTAACAAGGAAAAGAAAATCAAATTAGATAGAAAGGGAAAAGAAAAAGATCTGTAGATTGGGCTCTTTGTCTCCGGGGTATATATTCTTTTTTTGTTCTTATTTTTCTATAATTTTAGAATTTTTTACTTCTTAGATTCTTCTTATGATTTTTAATCACAGTACAGTCTAAAAGTTTAAAAAGTATAAAAAGTCTATAAAAAAGTCTATCTTCTTTTATATTATTTAAAATAGAAAAAATATAAAGTAAAAGTATAGACAGTGCATAGTATATAATAATACTAGACTATAATATTAGATTATTAGAATTATCTCTTAGAATAATTAGAAGAATAATAATTCTATTATTATAATTTATTATAATTTATTCTAGTTAGAATTTCTACTATTTTCTTATAAAGAGTATTTTACTATAAGAGAAAAAATAGACTATATACAACATACACACATACGCCGTTCTGACCATATTGCACTATGTATCATTTCATAACACAAGAAAAGCCTCTCTTTTTTGGTTAAAGTAGAAATGTATTGAAATAGCAGAATTACAAGGATATTTAGATTGAAAAAAGAGAGATTTTGGCAACAAAACTTCCTATATCCGCTACTCCTTCAGGAGTATATTTACTCACTTGCTCATTATCATAGCTTCAATAGTTTGATTTTTTATGAACCTGTGGAAATTATCAGTTATGACAATAAATCTAGTTTAGTACTTGTGAAACGTTTAATTACTCGAATGTATCAACAGAAATATTTGATTTCTTCGGTGAATGATTCTAACCAAAATGGATTTTCGCTGCACAAGAATTCTTTTTCTTATCATTTTTATTCTCAAATGGTATCAGAAGGTTTTGGAGTCATTCTGGAAATTTCATTCTCGTCGCGATTAGTATCCTCCCTTGAAGAAAAAAGAATACCAAAATCTCAGAATTTACGATCTATTCATTCAATATTTCCCTTTTTAGAGGATAAATTATCACATTTAAATTATGTGTCGGATCTACTAATACCCTATCCTATCCATATGGAAATCTTGGTTCAAATCCTTCAATGCTGGATCAAAGATGTTCCTTCTTTGCATTTATTGCGATTTATTTTCCACGAATATCATAATTTGAATAGTCTCATTACTTCAAAAAAATCCATTTACGTCTTTTCTAAAATAAAGAAAAGATTCTTTTGGTTCCTACATAATTTTTATGTATATGAATGCGAATATATATTCCTTTTTCTTCGTAAACAGTCTTCTTATTTACGATCAATATCTTCTGGAGTCTTTCTTGAGCGAACGCATTT